GACTAAATCAGATCTATTTGGAACATAAAAATGACTAAATCAGAATCAGATGAAAAAATAAAAAATTGCCCGACCAAAAAAATAAATAAATAAATGTAAAAACGGTAGAACATCCCCTATTTCTATGTTATCCCCTTTTTCAATCAAAAATCCGGGTATCAAAGCTAATCCAACGAACCCATCATTTGAATCAACAAGTAAAAATAAAAAAGAAAACCTATGGGATGGAAATAAATAGATCTGCTTATCACGATGAATTATATTTGTTCGATACAACGTTGTCAACATAAAGGTTAAGAAAAGAATACGATGAAAAAATACAAAAACTTAAATTGAATAATAGTAAAAAAAAAAAAAAGACTTGTGTTGGATTGGCACTGCATATACCTATATTTCTATACTAAATTTTGAGTTTTTAGATTAGATGGAGAATAATATAAAAAAATTGAATCCATATAGAATAAAGAACTTCTATTCCTTGTTTGTTACTTGGTATTAGAGTTCAAATGAAAACCACCCAATTACAGGTAATGCCATAATTTTCTATTTTTTGAGGATCAATCAAATACGGTTTCCTTAGAAAAATATTCTATAGAAAAGGATTCTATAAAAGCAATGAGAAATAGATACGAATAGACCAAGAAAGGAAATAAAAAAACATAGTATAGAAAAGATATCCAAAATGATATAGAAATCACTATCCTACCCTTAGTTTTTATTTCCTTAATTTAATTTTGTTTCTTAATTTAATTTTGTTTGATTAGGGCAAAGTTCCTTAAAAACCTCTGCCTTTTTTAAAATATCCTGAACAGTTTCTGTAGGCTGAGCGCCTTTTTCAAGGAAATAGAGAATAGCGGGAACGTTTAAATAAGTTTGATTCTTGATCGGATCATAAAAACCCACTTTCCGAAGATCTCTTCCTTCTCTTCGAGATCGAACATCAATTGCAACGATTCGATAGACGGCTCATCGGGATAGATGTAGATGAAAAAGAACCCCCCCTAGAACCGTATAGGAAGTTTTCTCCTCGTACGGCTCGAGAAAAAATGATTCGAAGTTTTATCTATGGATAAAATTTGATTAGAATAAATAGGAAAGGAATCCGTAAAATAAATTAATAAATTCTATAATTTCAATTTCACTCATTTTTATTTAGCTTACTTCCTGAAGAAGAAAAAATCATTTGTACTCATAACTCAAGTTCAATAATATAATATCTCAAATATCTTAAAGAAAAATCTTTATCTTTAATTTAATATATATATATTTTTTTTTGAGTGGTCTTTAACCCACCCTTTTTGTCTCATTTAAAATCTATTTTGATTCGTTATTCGGATCCGTGAGACAATTGAAGTGGTGTTTCCTTGTTCTGGGATCCTTTATCTTTGTTTTAAATCATTGGGTTTAGACATTACTTCGGTGCTTCTTAATCCTTTCAAAATGGTAGCAACATACCCCTTTTGCGATTTCTTTCTATCAAAGAATCATACCGACGGTTGATTCGTGCGCGATACACTGCGTATCGAAAAAGTTTTAGCCGTTCCAACAAATTTTTTGAATTGAAAAATTGCTCGAATCGGATCCTTTCGATTTCTATATCGAAGATATCGAAGATATACTTACGAAGTTGTTCCAATTTATGAATTGGCATTAACCCTAGATCGTTGCCCCTGAGAAATTAATCAATACTTTCTACTCGAGCTCCATCATGAACTATTTACATTACAACCCAATAAAAAAAAGAAGGGCTCTAGTAGAATAGAACAAATGACGTCGAGCCAAGAGCACCTTCATTCCTATATAAAATGGTGGATGTAAGAAAAAGAATCCACACCGGATCGTGTCCTTCAAGTCGCACGTTGCTTTCTACCGCATCGTTTTAAACGAAGTTTTACCATAACATTCCTCTAATTTGGAACCAGTACGGAATTGATTCAATTATGGAATCATGAATAGTCATTGGTTCAGTCGGTACAGAGACAATTTATATTTTTTCTTATCTACATAGATTATTTTTCTGAAGAAATATTAGCAAGACCCCAGCTTTTTGTATGAATGGAACGTTTTTTTATAAATATCTATTTCAAAAAAATATCTAACAGAAATATCTAGAAATCTAAACTAAATAGATATAGAAATAACATAACTAACAGAAATCACACGAAAAAATAAATTCTATTTTACTCTGCCTCTTCAAGTGACTCAATAAGATAGACCGGCCCATTTCCAACTTCCCAAAGAGTCAACCCATAAGGAATCATTACAAATCTTGATAATTGAAAAAGTTTCCAACTTCTCCATCATTATTTGAGTCAAGTTTTACAGTAAAGACTCCCTTTTATTATCATTATCATAAGAAATAATAAAGAAAAATCTCTGTTTCTTTTCGAATGGAATTGTCAATGATGTAAAGCAAATAAGCTAAATCAAACAATAAAAAAAATATCGAAAATATATATCATTGTTAAATAAAATATTTTAGGGATGCCAATTCTTTTTCACAAAAAGGGAAACACTATTGTCACTGAAACAGGATAAGAATACATACCTATAGGTTAAGGGCTTCCTCTTTTATATGTATTTTCATTTCATATTTTTTTTTAACCTGATGAGGTTAAGTAATCTTTCTACAACTATGATCTACGGCCCATCTTAGCTTTATCTGGGTCACAAAGGGGTTCAGTTACTTTTGCATATCATTTGAACTCGATTTAGTTCAGTTTGTGAAAAACTTAGATATGCTTCCGCAAAGAATCATTCAAAATCAAAAAAGAAGGAGGAATAATATAATATTCTATGCAATATTAGACCTTGAAACAGAACCTCCTTGAACAAAAAACAAATATTAGGATACAATGGATACCCTCTGGGACGGAAGGATTCGAACCTCCGAATAGCGGGACCAAAACCCGTTGCCTTACCGCTTGGCTACGCCCCATTTCTATTTTTATTGGACACTAATACTAATAAAGAATAATATTGGTATTTAGTCTTCGTCAATTCCAGTCCAACTATCTAGAGAAACTCTTTTTTCTTTATCTTTATAGAATCTATTATAGATTCATGCTAGGATTTTAGCATGTGTATATCTAGAATTCAACTGAATTTATTGATCATTACATATAATTCAATTAAGATATTGTATGAAAGTATGATTTCTTCTATTCTCCTTTGAGAATTGGAGGATTTTTGATTGAGCAGAAAAAAAAAGAAGGATTTTTTTGTTTACCTTACTTTCTTCATTTTTCCTTAACTCAATCAAAATGCAATTATTTCGACGAAAAAAAAAGTCTGTTATGCTTAATATTTTTAGTTTGATCTGTCTTAATTCTGCCCTTTATCCGACTAGTCTTTTCTTCGCCAAATTGCCCGAAGCCTATGCTTTTTTGAATCCAATCGTAGATGTCATGCCAGTTATACCCCTGTTCTTTTTTCTTTTAGCCTTTGTTTGGCAAGCTGCTGTAAGTTTTCGATAAGAGCTTTAATACTATCCTAGAAAATTCATGATTTATTCGAGAAAAATTATAACAATTGATAAGATCAAATAAGTCTGACAGTATGAACCTTCGATTCAAACTCTCGGATAGTCACGAGAAATCCGGCTCGCCCTATTTCCTTTCCCCATTTTAATCCTTTTTCGGGGAAATACCTTATGAGCTTAGGGTCCCTTAGAATATCTAATTGTGGGTATGAAAGTGATTTGTGGTAATTAAATTAAAGACTCTTATTACAAATTTCAACTTCATTTGATTTGAATTTCTGAACATTCTTTTCTATTTCTATAATTCATTTCTTGGTGTCAAAATAGGATATGTGATATAAAAGTGGAGGATCTATTATCTTTTCTCGTTTTTCTTTTTCAAAAAATGATCTTGGAGGTTGTGTAATGCTTACTCTCAAACTTTTCGTTTACACAGTAGTAATATTCTTTGTTTCTCTCTTCATTTTTGGATTCCTATCCAATGATCCAGGACGTAATCCTGGACGTGAAGAATAAAATAAAAATTTAGTTTTTCTTGTTTGATTTTACAATTTTATTAATATTTTATTTTAGCTATTCCACATCTTTAATTTAATTAGGAAAAAAAAATAAAAAGGGGTTTGCAAAAATTGAAAGAAAAAAATAGAAAGTCATCAACGGAAACGGAAAGAGAGGGATTCGAACCCTCGGTACGAATAACTCGTACAACGGATTAGCAATCCGCCGCTTTCGTCCACTCAGCCATCTCTCCCAATTGAAAAAGATAATTACTATGTTACATTACACATCAAGTAAGGATTAAATAAAGTATTTCTTTTACATTCTTTATCGTTATTATAGAATTAGCAATTCCATTTAGATGCTCGAAAGATCCAAATAGAATAGAAAGATAAATAAAGAAGACCTTCTTGCTTTTATTTTGTTCGAAGTGCCTTTTGGGCCTGGCCCGGTCAATACCCAGCCGGGCCTTTTTTTGTTCCAATGAATTCCCGTTTTTTTGTTTATAGGCAACATACTCTAAATAGCCAATTTGGTATCTGTGTAAAAATTTCCCTTCTGGGGTTTACATATACTTATCATTTTTGTTATAATAGAATCCAGAAATTGAGAAGGATTTTTTATTCAAAAGAATCAATTAAGTATGTATCCATTTGTATTTTCTTATGTCATTAGGGAAACCAAATTTTAGATTCAAATCCAAGAATAAGTCACGAATTCTCAGTCAACGAATAGTTAATGGTTCCCTTTTGTCATAAATTTCGGCTTTTTTAAGCGAAAATAGACATTTGATTTTTCAATAAAAAGGTGAGTGGAAGTTTTTCGGCATTGCGGGAAGATATGATACAATCAATCGAGGGGGTAGATCAAATACATTACAATAAATAAATTAAATACAATAAGAAAGGATAAAAACTTTTCTAATTTTTATACATAAATTTAGATTTAGAAAAAGGATTAAAAAAGGGATGCAAGATGCAAGTACAATAAACTAAAGTTTAGTAATCCAACCGAAAAAGAAAAATTTTTTCCTATTGTGTATCGTTTTGGCGGCATGGCCGAGTGGTAAGGCGGGGGACTGCAAATCCTTTTTCCCCAGTTCAAATCCGGGTGCCGCCTCATCAACAAATGAATCTAAATCTCTTATTCTGTTCTGCTGTCTTATTCTGTTCTGGGGATTTTGTAAAAGCTTGGAAATCCTTGAATCTAAAATTCAAAGAAAGATTATATTGGATGGATTTTTTTATAGTTTATAGAAAACAAAAAGTGCAAAAAAATTATTTTTTTTTTTTAGACCCGTCGTCAAGAGTATAATATACTATCTCCCAACTCCTTCAGAGAGACAATCGGGAAAGGGTACGAATTAGATCAAATAGGAAATAAAAGTATGTAATAGATAGCAATTTTTTTTTACTTTGAAGGGCAAGAAAAAGGAATGGGTCTCTTTTTTTATTACTAGATAGAATAGATGTTCTATTCCATTAGTAACATTCCCTTATAGTGTCATTGTATATTTTACTTGTATTTAGTCTTTCCCGATTAGAAATCATATAGGAATTTTTGAAATGGATTTATTTGACTGGTTCATCAATAGTGGTCGGCCAGAATCCCTTTTTGACTCTGGACCATTCATTCTACTATTATTAGTGAGCAATAATGGAATAATTCTATCATAGAGATAAGGGATATAATTCACATGGATATAGTAAGTCTCGCTTGGGCTGCTTTAATGGTAGTCTTTACATTTTCCCTTTCACTCGTAGTATGGGGAAGAAGTGGACTTTAGAAGCACTCCTAATTTAGTCAACGGTATCAATTTTTTATAGATCGTTCTGCAACGCATTTTTTATTTAAATTGAAAATTATTTCAATTTAAATAAAAAGATCCTCATTTCAAAATTCCCTTGGATTCTAGTGGAGAAATGTATTCTATAACAGTAAAACGATTTTTTCAGATTCATCGGAATAATAAATAAATAGATGTATCAAAGAAATAGAATCGGGTCCTACGTCAATTCCATATATGGATTAATAACTACATAGATTGAAGATAGAAGCTAATATAGTATACCAACTTTATTAGAAAGTCAAGTACAATTTTATTTTATACATTACTATAACACTAATAGAGAGTATGATAAGAAAAAAATTTCTTTCTTACCATACTCTCGGATCTCATAGAATACCGCCGATTATAGCCCGTTGATTTCATTTAATAGAATACTTTTCTTTTGATTTCTTCAAATATGGATAAGAATTCAGAAGTCAAGTTTCATTCAAAGTAATTAATCGTTTTGACTGACTGTTTTTACGTAAATTATAAGTAGAAAGGCAGTAGGAACTAAAATGAACAGTGCAGTAGCAATAAATGCAAGAATATTTACTTCCATAATCTCATCGTTTTTTTATTTCACAATAACTCGGGATTTAATCCCATAGAGATGATAAATCTTTCACCTGTCAATTCAATGAATGCATTACCTATCGACGATCTTGAATCGGATCAATATCATATCATGAATAACAATATCTGAGCTATTAAATTAATTCGTCGTCGAGAATTGAATAGTATAACATACGAAGATCCTTTATCCATACCGAATCCAATCTTGGATTCCCGGACCGAGCAAAAATTCCTTTTTTATACTTCTTTTCTGTTCTTTTTTTGTATGTAGTCAAACGAAGTATCATCTAACCACCCATCCGTTTCCATTAAAAACCCAAAAAGAGAGGAATTAGGTTCTAAATTTTAATGATCCAATTTTCTTTGGAAGACAAAGAAGTATGAGAAAAATGAGGCGCGGGATAAAAGATGGAATATTCTATCAACTTCACTATTTTAGTTATTTTAATTTTAGTTTAGGGTTTATTCTTTCTTTGACAGAATCCTAAAAAAAAAAAGAGAGGAAACCTCTTCGGGATTCAATTATGCTCTCTGTCCCCTCTTTCACAGAAAATGGAGAGGCGAATTGATGTAATTATTGGATCCGTCGGGACTGACGGGGCTCGAACCCGCAACGTCCGCCTTGACAGGGCGGTGCTCTAGCCTATTGAACTACAATCCCAGGGAAATAAGAAGAGATCTAGCAGAAAAATTGAATTCTTTTTTATTCTCTTGTATCAGGTAAGGTATTTCTTAAGAACAAGAGAGTTCTACCGTCTGATAATAGATTGGCAAATAATTGGGCCGAGCTGGATTTGAACCAGCGTAGACATATTGTCAACGAATTTACAGTCCGCCCCCATTAACCACTCGGGCATCGACCCAACGCCTAAATTTTTTAGACGTTCCATAATAAACTTCCTTTCGTCTACCAGGCAGACTTGACAAATACGGCTACGGATCATTTGATAGAAAATACCACTCCTATAGTCTTGAGTCTTGGTACACCCCCAGAGGGACTTGAACCCTCGTTTTCTCCGTGAAAGAGAGAGGTCGTAACCACTGGACCATAGGGGCCTACGTCCGCCTTCATAAATCAACTAGAAATAAAAGGTCCCGAGTGCGGCCAAATCAAAAAGCACTAGAATATGGGTAATAAGACAAATACCATAGGTAATAAGAAAAAAACCTCGAGGTAATATAAAAATAGAATAGGAAAAACATAATAGGTAATAAGGCCTAGTAGGGCTACCTTATTAACTTTAACTTAATATAACTCAGGCCGAGATCCGTCTTTAGTAGATCCATAGTATATAAATCAAACGGAAAAATTCCTTAAGTATTCTGGGGGTTAGTTAATGGTAATCAAATCAAACTTTACCATTAAACTATATAACCTTGAAACTTTATTTCATTGGTCTTTCTCATCTTTATCTCTCTCATTCACAAAGGGTTATGCGTTGGATCCATGATCCTTCACTCTGCAATAGATTCAAGATGGTTTACCAAAATAGGATTTGGTCGGTCAAATTATATTGACCCCTAAGTCATACTGTCAATTGACAACACGACACGACAGGACAGGAGGGTAATAAAAGAACGGAGAAGACATAGATATAGATATAAAATAAATAAATTAGATAGATATATCTGCGTTAATAATAATAAATATTCATATCATATAGTTTTCTGGTATTCAATATTCAAGTAGATTAGAATATCAATCAAGTAGATTAGAATATCAATATCAATATATCAATACCGTTATATTATACTATAAAAATAAATAAATAGAAAATAAAATAAATAATATAATATTCTAAAAAAATCCCAAAGCATAGTAAGCCTAAGTGGGAGAATTCTGTTTCTAAGACTGTTTTATCAATTCCGTTCCGCTTGCATCTCTTAAAATTAAGTTTAAGTTCAGTATAAATTTTTATTCCACTTATCTCATAGATTCCAGTCAAAGATTCATAGACTCGAAATTACATCATTGCTAGATCTATATATAGGATTTGATGGATAATGAGCCAGCCAAAATGGTATTTCTTTTTTTTTTTTGAGAATTCAATATGGATGAATATAAATAACTGACAATTTCAAAATAATCCGGGATAGACACAATGTCCACAATACCTGGATTTAATCAGATACAATTCGAAGGATTTTGTAGGTTCATTGATCAGGGTTTGACAGAAGAACTTTCTAAGTTTCCAAAAATTGAAGATACAAATCAAGAAATTGACTTTGAATTATTTTTGGAAAGATATCAATTGGTAGAACCCCTGATAAAGGAAAGAGACGCTGTGTATGAATCACTCACATATTCTTCTGAATTATATGTATCCGCGAGACTCATTTGGAAAAACGATAGGCGTAGGTATATCCAAGAACAAACAATTTTGATAGGAAAGATCCCTCTAATGACTTCTCTGGGAGCTTTTATAGTAAATGGAATATATAGAATTGTGATCAATCAAATATTGCAAAGTCCCGGTATTTATTACCAGTCAGAATTGAACGATAACGGAATTTCGGTTTATACCGGCACCATAATATCAGATTGGGGAGGAAGATTAGAATTAGAGATTGATAGAAAAGCAAGGATATGGGTTCGCGTGAGTAGGCAACAAAAACTATCTATTCTAGTTCTATTATCAGCTATGGGGTTGAATATAAGAGAAATTCTAGAGAATGTTTGCTATCCTGAATTATTTTTGTCTTTTCTGAATGATAAAAAAAAAATAGGGTCAAAAGAAAATGCTATTTTGGAGTTTTATCAACAATTTGCTTGTGTAGAGGGAGATCCGGTATTTTCTGAATCCTTATCTAAGGATTTACAAAAAAAATTCTTTCAACAAAGATGTGAATTGGGAGGGATTGGTCGACGAAATATGAATCGGAGACTGAACCTTGATATACCCCAGAACAATACATTTTTGTTACCGCGAGATATATTGGCAGCCGCGGATCGTTTGATTCGAATAAAATTTGGAATGGGTACACTTGACGATATGAATCATTTGCAAAATAAACGTATTCGTTCTGTAGCAGATCTTTTACAAGAGCAATTTGGATTAGCCCTGGTTCGTTTAGAAAATATGGCTCGAGGAAATATATATGCAGCACTTAAACATAACTGGACACCAACTCCCCAGAACTTGGTAAATTCAACTCCATTAACAGATACTTATAAAGTTTTTTTCCGTTTACACCCATTATCTCAAGTTTTGGATCGAACTAATCCATTGACACAAATAGTTCATGGGAGAAAATTGAGTTATTTGGGCCCGGGGGGATTGACTGCGCGAACTGCTACTTTTCCAATACGAGATATTCACCCTAGTCACTATGGGCGCATTTGCCCAATTGACACATCTGAAGGAATAAATGTTGGACTTATTGGATCCTTAGCAATTCATGCGAGGATTGGTCGTTGGGGGTCTCTAGAAAGTCCGTTTTATAAAATTTACGAGAAATCATCAAAAGGGGCGCGGATGCTTTATTTATCACCGGGTACAGATGAATACTATATGGTAGCGGCAGGAAACTCTTTGGCCTTGAATCGGGGTATTCAGGAAGAACAAGTTGTTCCAGCTCGATATCGTCAAGAATTCCTGACTATTGCATGGGAACAG